TCGGTCGGGTCATACCTATACTGACTGCAATAATATCAATACTGCAATACTATGAATGACTCGCTATTCACTTGGGTTCTGAGTAATAATCATAAGATTCTGTAGGAGAGATGGCCGAGTGGTTCAAGGCGTAGCATTGGAACTGCTATGTAGGCTTTTGTTTACCGAGGGTTCGAATCCCTCTCTTTCCGTACCTTCACCTAATTCACGAACATTACTGACCGCAACCAATGTATCAAATAAAATAACAAATTCCAACAGTTGGAATTTTCTTTAATTTACTATTTAATAGAGATTGTATATTCCTCATTGGAATTGAATTGCTGTGGTACAAAAAATATTGGAAAGGGTAGCCAAGGCATAACAATAAATATCCCCTCGATCCATTTATGATACATGAATGGGAGAAAAATCCAGATAAAGCGCCTTTACCTTAGGCCGATTTACTTCGCCAAAAAGGGGGCAAAATTCTCCGAACCCTTGTTTTTGTTATTTTCGTTAGGTTCAAGTCTGACGGGAATAATATTCTACGACTAGCAACTCATTTATTTTCAAACCGACCCACTTACTATCTATTATTTGATTGACTAATCCTTTATATTGGGATGAGTGAAGAGTCAAATGTTTTGGCAATTCCTCATGGGGGGATGAATCAAGATAATTTTGAATCAGAGCTCTGGATTTTTGTTCATCCCTTGTAGTAATAATATCTCGGGCTTTGCATCGATAACTTGGTATATCTACTATACGACCATTAACCAAAATATGCCTATGGTTAACCAATTGTCGGGCTCCAGGAATGGTCGAAGCCATGCCTAATCGAAAAAGGATGTTATCCAAACGCATTTCAAGTAATTGTAGTAAAACCTGGCCTGTTGACCCTTTGGCTTTTCCAGCGATATGAACGTATTTAAGTAATTGTCTCTCTGTCAGACCATAATGAAAACGCAATTTTTGTTTTTCTTCTAGACGAATACGATATTGAGATCTTTTTCCGAAGCGCGATTGATTTCTAAGATCACTTCCGGGTGTCGGCCTTTTACTAGTAAGTCCCGGTAAAACACCCAGCCGGCGTATTTTTTTGAAACGAGGCCCTCGGTAACGAGACATAAAGACTCCTTATTTTATTGAAAAAATTTTGACAGAATAAACCTACATTAAGACTGAACTAAACCATAAACGAAGCTAAATCTACTGATGTATTACAAAGAAGAATGAGATGAATTGTATTAATCAATATCCAATTTTGTATATATATAGGAAGTTAGATATACTTTTTCTGATTTGTTCAGTGGAGATCTAATTGCTCCAATCCATTTTTTATTCATAGTTGGAAGTTCTTACGCCATAATGGATCAGTGATCCTTTCCTTGGATCGGGGATAAGAGGTCTTTTCTATATTCCTTCAAAGAGGCCTTATTAATTATGATTAATTATGTAATATAAGTAATATAAAGTAAAATAATATGTAAAAAAAAAAAAGAACAAATAGAATAGACAAAAGCCGGCTATCGGAATCGAACCGATGACCATCGCATTACAAATGCGATGCTCTAACCTCTGAGCTAAGCGGGCTCGCATAAAAGAAATTGTGCTTACGACTTTAGTAAACTACTTTAGCTATTGCATATTAATAATTGATAATAGTATAATAATGTAACATATATAACATAATAACTAATAGTTATAACTATATAACAATAACAATCAATTTCAATTGAAATAATAATATTATTTCTAAATTTAGAATAGAATGATTAGTTATAGTACTTAAACTTTTAGTAGAATAACTCTCTATTCTAATTCTATTATACAATATACGAAGGCGACCCTAAGGAAAAGATAAGGATAAAGATAAAGATTAAGTAAGGATAAGGATACAATCCAGATCATATCTAATGATAATGAGACATTCCTATGTGTTCATTCAAGTGGGGGATAAGGCGAAAAAAGAATCGAATTGACCGTTTGAGTATTCAAAATATCGAGGTAAAAAATTAGAGTAAGAGACGCATATATATATGTGGTATATATCCATCCATATTGAATTGTGGATACATCAATGATAGAATCATTTTTGATTGGACTAAATACAAATACAGGTCCTCCGATATCTGAAAGAAAATAGACAAGAAATCAAAGAAATAAGGGGAGACACTTTTTCTATATAGAAATGCATATCTTGCATAATCCCAACGAGATCCTAGTCTCAAAACAAAAAAGAAAAGGGGATATGGCGAAATTGGTAGACGCTACGGACTTGATTGGATTGAGCCTTGGTATGGAAACATACTAAGTGATAACTTTCAAATTCAGAGAAACCCTGGAATTAAAAATGGGCAATCCTGAGCCAAATCCTGTTTTTAGAAAACAAATGAAAATAAAATAAAGGGTTCAGAGAAAGCAAGAATAAAAGGATAGGTGCAGAGACTCAATGGAAGCTGTTCTAACGAATAGAGTTGACTGCGTTGATCGAGGAATCCTTCTATTTAAACTCCAG